TTATGAATCGACTAGCAGAAATTCAATGCGTAATCTCAGCATTCCATGTGTATTCCTGAATAATCTCATTTTTCAATTATTCAACTATTTTATTTTACCAAGTGCAATGTTAGCCAGATTAGTCAACATTTATATGTTTCGATGCAACAACAAGATGTTATTTGTAACAAGTAGTTTTTTTGGTTGGTTAATGGGTCACATTTTATTCATGAAAGGGGCTGAATTGGTATTAGTCTGGATACAGCAAAATCATTCTATTAGATCTAATAAGTACCTTCTGTCAGAATTGAGAAATTCTATAGCTCGAATCTTTAGTATTCTCTTATTTATTAGCTGTGTCTACTATTTAGGCAGAATGCCGTCACCTATTTTTACTAAGAAACTGAAAGAAACCCCAGAAACGAAAGAAAGTGAGGAAGAAACAGATGTAGAAATAGAAAAAACTTCCGAAACGGAGGAGACTAAACAGCAAGAAGAGGGATACATCGAAGAAGATCCTTCTCCTTCCCTTTTTTCGGAAGAAAAGGAGGATCCGGACAAAATCGATGAAACGGAAAAGATCCGAGTGAATGGAAAGGACAAAACAAAGGATGAATTCCACTTGTACTTAGAAGAAGCATCCTATCAAAATAGCTCAACTTCTTATTCCGGGAATAAAAAAAATTCAGATCCTGGATACAATGCTGAACAATATGAAAATGATCATTCGGATGCGGATGACCGAAATAATGTAGATGATAAATCATACGATGCAGATTCCGATTCAGATTCCGATTCAGATTCCGATTCAGATTTAGATTCAGATTTAGATTCAGATTCCGATTCAGATTCCGATTCAGATTCCGATTCAGATTCAGATGAAGAATTGGATTCAGATGAAGAGTTTGAGAAATTATTTTAGAAAAAAAAGTTATTTATTATTCAAAGTTATTTATTACTCTCTGTATCAATTTTTTAATAAAATATATATAATATTAATAAAAAAATTGATACAGAGACAGAATACCAAAAAAGGTAGGAGGAGATTCTTCCTCCTCCTACATACTTGATACTTTCGCCTACAAAAAAACTTGTAACACCAAAACCATTTGGAATTCCATCAATTATTCGTCTATCAAAAAATGAAACTAATTCAGCCAAAGCTCTTAGAACTTTAATTAAAAATGTTGCGTAAAAAGTATCTATATAACCACGGTTAGAGGACCAATTATATATAAAAGTTATTATTTGGTCCCATCTTTTTAAACCTCTTTTATCAAATGAATTCATTAAGTCAAAATTTTTTAACGATGAATAAACGGGTTTATAAAAAAAGACGGCTATAAATATTCCCAAATAAGCTATACTAACTGAAAAAGTTGCATTTATCCCAAATTCATACCAGTCCACAGAATTCTTTGAATTTGAATGTAAAAGATTTATAGATGGAGTTAACCATTTCGTTAATATATCCAAATCCATTCCTTTTTGATTGAACGGAATTCCTATGAATCCAATGAAGAAAGTAAAGAGAATCAATATAATCAAAGGAAATAACATAGTATTGTCCGATTCATTAGGATAGGAAGAAACGTTCTTATTGTCAAAAGCCGTAATAGTAAGAAAAGACCGCATTATTTTTATTAAATTTCCATCAATTTTATACGGTTTTTTTGAAAAAAAAGAAACCTTTTGCGTATTATTAATTCTTAATAAGGTTAATAAAGAAAATTTTTGATTAATACTTTTCAATTCTTCTTTACCCCATAAAGATATTGAATAAAAAGAACTACTTTTTTTTCCACTGTAATTTTTTAAAAAAAAGTTTAAATGCCCTTCAAACGTAAGTAAATAGATCCGAAACATATAAAATGCGGTTAATCCGGCTGTGAAATAAGCTATTATTGCGAAAATGAACGAATACTCCCAACTATCATTAAGAATTTCATCTTTAGACCAAAAGCAAGCAAGAGGGGGAATACCACAAAGAGAAAGTGTACCTATTAAAAAAGCAGTTTTTGTAATTGGCAAATGTTTTGTTAACCCTCCCATAATAACCATATTTTGACTTTTATCCGGGGAATATCCAACAATAGTTTCCATTGAATGAATAAGGGATCCGGATCCTAAAAACAATAATGCTTTTGAATAAGCATGAGTAATCAAATGAAATAAAGCAACTCGATAAGAACCCATACCTAGAGCTAACATCATATAACCCAATTGAGACATTGTAGAATAAGCTAAACTTCTCTTAATGTCTTTTTGAGCAAGAGCTAAAGTCGCTCCTAATAGTACTGTTATTATACCAATAAAAGATATTCCATACATTATGTAAGGTATAACTATGAAAAGAGGCAGGAGTCGAGCAATTAGAAAAATCCCTGCTGCCACCATGGTAGCAGCATGTATGAGAGCTGAAATAGGAGTAGGTCCCTCCATAGCATCTGGTAACCATACATGAAGGGGAAATTGAGCAGATTTAGCAACTGCACCAGCAAATAGTAAGAAAGCACATAAAATACAAAATAAGGAATTGACCTCATTATTATTAATTAAGTTATTGAATATTTCAAACAAATCCCGAAATTCGAAACTACCTGTTATCCAATAAAAACCTAAAATTCCCAATAATAAACCAAAATCTCCTATACGATTGGTCACAAAGGCTTTTTGGCAAGCATTTGCAGCAATAGGGCGTGTAAACCAAAAACCTATTAATAGATACGAACACATTCCAACTAATTCCCAAAAAATATAAATTTGTATCAAATTTGAACTAGTAACTAAACCCAACATAGAAGTATTGAAAAAACTCATATACGCAAAAAATCTCAAATATCCCTGATCATGAAACATATAATTATCACTATAAATAAGAACCAGAATTGCAACAGTAGTAATTAAGATTGACATAATAGAAGTAAGCGGATCGAGCAGGTATCCAAATTCTAATGAAAAATCATTATTAATAGTCCAAGACCATACATATTGATAAATATAATTACTATTTAGTTGCTGAATAGACAGATTGATCGAAAAAATCATAACTATACTTAACAACGAAATACTCAAAAAAGCCCATATACGCCGAAAATTCTTTGTTGCCGTCGTAAAAAATAATAGTCCAACTCCTATTAACAAAGGAACTGGAAGTGTAAGTAAGGGTATGATCCATGCATATTGGTATATATGTTCCATAGTAGAAGAGAAAACTTTTATATTTAATTAATTTAAATTTTTTTGTTTACGATTCAAAGCAAAGGCTCTTGCTTTTTTTGAAATTTGAAAGAAGTTAATAAAAAATTAAGATATAGAATATCTTAATATAGAATTTTGTTTATTTTACATTTTTTTATATTCTATATCAAATATTAATACGAATATTGAGTATTTTTTTTTACTATTCAAATCACGAAGTTCTAATTGGTCAAAGTGAATACTTAATTATTATAAACTATTGAATCCTATGAAGTAGAAAGATAAAACAAATTCTACTTTAATTTTCATTAAGGATAAAAATTTGACTAAAATATAAATGATAAAATAAAGACCTAATATCTAATAAAGTCAATAATGATAAAAAAATGAAGTATTTTTAAATAATTAAAATTCATTTATTCTGTAGTTTATTCAGACTGATTAACTCATTTTATGCAAAATTTTGGAATTTTTTCCATTTCAAACAAAATAGAACAAAAGTGGATTTTGTTAGTTATCTATTTTTTTATAGAAACCAATATTTGTTACTTTACTTTATAATTTTACTTTATAATTTTTATATCTTTTATAGCATAGAATATAAAAAAATGTCTCAAATCATGGATCCATTAAAAATTTTATTGGAGCCTTTTCAATTTGAAAATTAAAATTTAGATGTATTTTTCAAAAATTATTCAAAATTCAAATTTTTCAATTAAAATCTAATCAAAGGTTGGGTTCGTAAATTTTTCAATGTGATTTTTTATGTACATAGAACTTTAATACCACACATAAAAGATAAATACAGATATAACTCGAAATTTTGATTCATTATTTAATTTTTATTAACCTTAATGAATTTCGTACAATTTTGTTTTTATTTTATCAATATTCTACTCTAATCAAAAATCAAATATTTTGTTTCTCTTAATCGAATATTTTCAATTATTTTAATATAAAGATAGAAAATCCATTTCTAATTTATAGTTATGCTTTTCCATTTTAAAAAGGATAACGTCTAAAATCTAAATACATAGATAATAAATAGAAAACAAAGATTGGTTTGAATAATAGATGTCTTTCACATCCAACTATAACACGGAATAATCAATTCAAAATGGCAGTTCCAAAAAAACGTACTTCAATTTACAAAAAGCGTATTCGTAAAAATATTTGGAAAAAAAAGGGATATTGGGCAGCGTTAAAAGCATTTTCATTAGCAAAATCTCTTTCTACCGGGAATTCAAAAGGTTTTTTTAATTTTTAATAGGTAATTAAACCGTAGAATAATTGAAATTGAACTGATTAAAAAAAAAGGTTTATGGTATAAAAATTCGAAATAATTTCCTTTTTCATTTCGAATAAAAAAAAAGAAACGAAACGATTTCAGTAGATTTTCTTGTTTTATTAATATTAATGTTTTGTTTTGAACTATAAGAAATTGGAACTTTTTATGATACTTTTTATGATGTGATGATATGGAGACTTAAGAATTTTTATGTCAACTCTAAAATAGTACTTTTTGTTTGAAAAAAGATCTCCAATCCATATAGAGAATAGTTTATCACTTTTATTTTTTAGTCTATTTTTTAATTTTTTAGTCTATTTTTTAATTTATAAGATGGGGATTTTTTATCCCCATCAACCTAGTTGTTTTGTCACAATATAAAAAAATAATAAAAGTTTTTCTACCTACTAGAAATTTTAAACTTTACATTTTGTAAAAAAGGGCAATAGGAAATGAAATGAATTTTTTTTTATTTAATAAAAAAAATGAGAAAGAACTTTATTGAGATCTATTCTGGTATGAAAGAAACAATCTTCTAGTTAAATTAAAACAATTTTCTTTCAAAAAATTTTCACTACATGAGAGTCCGTTGACAAATTCAAACTATAAAAAATTGGCTTAAAATAATAAAAAAAGAAACTAAGTAGTATAGAATAGAATTATTATTCTAAATATGAATCATTTTAATTGCTGAATAAAAAAGCCTTTGCAAACTGAAATTAAAATGCTTCAAAAAAAAGAATGTAATATTAATCTCGACGATTGAATCAAAAAAGGTTATTATGATTTCAAACAAGCCGCTATGGTGAAATTGGTAGACACGCTGCTCTTAGGAAGCAGTGCGCGAGCATCTCGGTTCGAGTCCGAGTAGCGGCATGGCATGTTACAAATTCTCAAAAATTTTCAATAGTGTTATGTTATAACCTATAATAAATAATGAAACTGAAATAATTTTTTTCTGATTTACATTTCATAATTTGTAATTGAAGGATTTTTTTAATACATATTTTATTTAGATTGATATGATATTTTTGACTTTAGAACGTATTTTAACTCATATTTCCTTTTCAACGGTTTCCGTTGTAATTACACTCCATTTGATAACTTTCTTAGTGAATGAAATAGTAGGACTATCTAATTCATTGGAAAAAGGCATGGTAGTTACTTTTTTCTGTATAACAGGGTTATTAGTTACTCGCTGGATTTATTGGAACCATTTTCCTTTAAGTAATCTATATGAATCATTAATCTTTCTTTCCTGGAGTTTCTACCTTATTCATATGATTCCATTCTTTTTAAAAAAAGAAAAAAATTCTTTAAGTGCAATAACTGCGCCAAGTGCTATTTTTACCCAAGGATTTGCTACGTCGGGCCTTTTAACTAAAATGCATCAATCCGCAATATTAGTACCCGCTCTCCAATCTCAATGGTTAATGATGCATGTAAGTATGATGGTATTGGGTTATGCAGCTCTTTTATGCGGATCTTTATTATCAATAACACTTTTAATTATTACATTTCAAAAAGATATAAAAGATATACTAAAGATTTTTGATAAACAAAAACATTTATTAAATGAATCATTTTTCTTCGATGAGATTCAATACATGAATGAAAAAATAAATATCAATATTGGACAAAATATTTCGCTTTCTTCTATTATAAATTATTACAGGTCTCAATTAATTGAACAACTGGATCATTGGAGTTATCGTCTTATTAGTCTCGGATTTATCTTTTTAACCATAGGTATTCTTTCAGGAGCAGTATGGGCCAATGAGGCATGGGGATCGTATTGGAATTGGGACCCAAAGGAAACTTGGGCATTTATTACTTGGACCGTATTTGCAATTTATTTACATATTCGAACAAATAATAATTTGCGGGGTGAAAATTCGGCAATTGTGGCTTTTATAGGCTTTCTTATAATTTGGATATGCTACTTTGGGGTCAATCTATTAGGAATAGGACTACATAGTTATGGTTCATTTACATTAACGCTTAATTAAATCAAAGAAAGTTCCTTATGAACACAAATAGAGTACAAGGTATAAAAAGTTTGTTGTAAAAGTAAAATAAGTGAGAGCCGTTTAAATAATGATATGATTTAAACGGCTCTCACAAGTGTCAAATATCCCTAATTAGAATTCCGATTTAGCCTTTCTTCTTATGTAAGACTGCTTTTTTTATTTGATTAAATGAAAGGAAATCTATCTAAAAAAATAATTGGATAATATAGTTTCCACTTTCTCAACTGATAATGAAAGAACGAAATCCGGGTAAACGCCAATACCTATTACTGGTAGAAAAATCGAAGTCGAAACAAACAACTCTCGCGGTCCAGAATCAAAAAAAGAAGAGTTTGTAAAAAATTTATATCCATAAAACATTTGACGTAACATAGATAATGAATAAATAGGAGTTAATATCATTCCAATTCCCATTCCAAAAGTAATTAGTATTTTTGGTATTAAAAGATATTTTGGGCTGGTAATTATTCCAAAAAAGACTATTAATTCTGCAATAAAACCACTCATACCTGGTAATGCAAGGGATGCCATTGAAAAGCTACTAAAGAGTGTGAATATTTTTGGCATTGAAATCGCTATTCCGCCCATTTCATCGAGATAAACAAGACGAATTCTATCGTAACTAGTTCCCGCTAAGAAAAAAAGGGCAGCACCAATAAATCCATGAGAAATGATTTGTAAAATGGCTCCATTAAGTCCCGTATCAGTTAGAGAACTAATTCCTATAACTATGAAACCCATGTGAGATACAGACGAATAAGCTATTCTTTTTTTTAAATTACGTTGTCCGGGAGATGTTAAAGCTGCATAAATTATTTGCATTGTGCCTATTATCATTAACCAAGGAGAAAATATAGAATGAGCATGAGGTAATAATTCCATATTGATCCGAACCAACCCATATGCTCCCATTTTTAATAAGATTCCGGCTAAAAGCATACAAGTACTATAATGCGCTTCTCCGTGAGTATCCGGTAACCATGTATGTAAAGGTATAATCGGTAATTTAACAGCAAAAGCAACAAAAAATCCAATATATAAGATTATTTCTAATGCCACAGGATATGATTGATTAACTAATGTTTCCAAATTTAATGTTGGTTCATTAGAACCATATAAACTAATACCTAGAACTCCCATTAATAAAAAAATGGAACCTCCTGCAGTATACAAAATAAATTTAGTAGCAGAATAGAGACGTTTTCTGCCTCCCCACATGGATAAAAGTAGATAAACAGGAATTAATTCTAATTCCCACATTATAAAAAAAAGTAAAAGGTCTCGGGATGAAAATAATCCTATTTGACCACTGTACATTGCTAACATCAGGAAATAGAATAATCGAGAATCTCGAGTAACTGGCCAAGCTGCCAGAGTAGCTAAAGTAGTAATAAATCCCGTTAGTAAAATGGGTCCTATCGAAAGTCCATCTATTCCTAATCTCCAATGGAAATCAAAAAAGTTGATCCATTTATAATCTTCTGCCAGTTGGATTAAGGGATCGTCCGGTTGGAAATGATAACAAAATGCATAAGTCGTTAGAAGGAGTTCTAAAGCAGCTATACATATAGTATACCACCTAATAACCTTATTTCCTCTATGAGGAAATAAGAAGATAAAAGAACCCGCAAATATGGGCAAAACTACAATTGTTGTTAACCAGGGAAAATGATTCGTGGTAAAGACAAGATACACTTGGGCCACAAAAACCCGTCCCTAAAAAGAGATTAATCTCTTTTTGGGGACGGGTTTTTGTCGGTAAAAAAAATCCAAATAAAATAAATGGATTCAAATGGAATTTTCTGAAACGGCTTAATAACCTAGACCCATACTGCGAGTTGTTTCATGCCATAAATAAACTCGAACGCTTAAAAAATCGGTTGGACAAGCAGATTCACATCTCTTACAACCAACGCAATCCTCCGTTCTTGGAGCTGAAGCTATTTGTTTAGCTTTACATCCATCCCAAGGTATCATTTCTAATACATCTGTGGGGCAAGCTCGGACACATTGAGTACATCCTATACATGTATCATAAATCTTAACTGAATGGGACATTGGATTTATAATTTTTTCATTTCATTAATTTTCGATCTAGTTCTAGTCAAATAAATGAAATACGTATTCAAATATCAGACAAATTAATTACCAGATGAATCAATTATTTCCCAGAATTTTTTGAATCAATCTACTTCTGGATTGGATGGGCGACTTATTCGAATATTAGAGAATAAATCTAAAATGGAGAAATGGGAAAGAGGTCCAAAATACTTTGATTTATTATATTTTTGAAAGTCTATTTTAAAGTGCAATATCTAGTAATCTAATTTGAATTGATGAATAGTCAAATTTTTAGAATAGTATTTTCGCAAATTAGAAAATACTAAGAAAATTACAAAACAATACTATAAAACTATTTATTCAATAAATTCGATTGATTGATACGAGTTGATTTTCTATTACGATAAATTGAAGAAACAATAGCCGGTCCAATAGCTGCTTCAGCGGCTGCAATAGCTATAACAAAAATTGAGAAAATGTTTCCTTTTAATTGACGACTATCAAAAAAATCAGAAAATGTTACAAAATTTAGATTAACGGCATTCAATAGAAGTTCAAGACACATAAGAGCCCGAACCAAATTTCGGCTTGTGATTAATCCAAAAATCCCGATAGAAAATAAAAAAGCACTCAAAACAAGTACATGTTCGAGTATCATTGACCACCTCCTTATCAATCTTTATTCATTTCAATATGACCAAAAATTAAACCAATTTGAATAGAATTGAATCAATATGAGAAAATCCTATTTTTATTTGTATTGCTGGTTAAAAAAAATTATTAAAATTATTATTGACGAGCCACAGCAATTGCACCTATTAAAGCAACTAAAAGAATTATGGAAATGAGTTCAAATGGAAGAAAAAAATCGGTTGATAAATGAATTCCAATTTGTTGACTAGCATTTATCAAATCTTGTTCTAGAATTTGGTTTGATTTTGTAGTCCAAATAATCCCATACCAGGACGTATTAAAAATAGTAATAATTAATAAAATAAAAAGACTTGTACAAACCAATGAAGTAATCCCATCTCCAATAGTCCATAGATGGAAATTTTTATCATATTCTGGACCATTCATGAACATTACAGAAAAAATTATTAATACATTTATAGCTCCGACATAAATAAGGAGTTGCGCAGAAGCTACAAAATGGGAGTTTGCTAGAATATAGAATAAAGATATACAAACAAGAACCAATCCGAGTGAAAAGGCAGAAAAAATTGTATTGGTAAATAATACCACTCCTAAACCCCCTAATATAAGACCTGAACCCAGAAAGACTAAAAGAAAATCATGTATTGGTCCAGGTAAATCCATTATATGTAAAATACGAGATAAAAAAATCAGAATGTTTCATGATCTTATTGACTTGAACAGGAAAAAAGTTTATACGTTCCTAATTGCTAAATCCTATTGTATATAACTTAATGTGAGTAAAGTTATTGGACCCATCGCGTTTATTTTTATCTGAAAGGATAGTGGGTAGTTCGCAATTAAAATCATTACAGTAAATAGATTGTAAATAGAATTATATAATTTACAGTTTCGATTTTTACCAATCAATAGGAATAGTGAAGAATCAGAATTTCCAGTTATTGAACAAGAAAAAAGAAACCTTTTTTAAAATTCAAAAATAAAGAACTTTAATAATTGGAAATTGTTCTTCAATCGCGGGATTTTTCTTTTGTTTGAGGCAAATTCAAAACTGTTCGAATTGTATAATCATCGGTTATTGATATTGGTAAACGACCCAGAGCAATTTGATTATAATTTAATTCGTGACGATCATAAGTCGAAAGCTCATATTCTTCAGTCATTGATAAACAATTTGTTGGACAATACTCAACACAATTCCCACAAAATATACAAATTCCGAAATCAATACTGTAATTAAGCAAGCGTTTCTTTCGAATCTCAGTTTCTAATTTCCAATCAACAACGGGTAAATCTATAGGACATGCACGAACACATACTTCACAAGCAATGCACTTATCAAATTCAAAATGAATTCGACCACGAAAACGTTCTGATGTGATTAATTTTTCATAAGGATATTGAATAGTTACAGGTAAACGATTAGCGTGGGATAGGGTAATCATAAAACTTTGACCAATGTACCTTGCTGCGCGTATTGTTTGTTGACCATAATTGATGAACCCAGTTACCATAGGAAACATATAATATATATCAATAAAAAAAAATAATATTTTGTTTCTTTCTCTTGTTTGTAACAAGTTGTGAATTAAATTATAGTGAATACCCAATATTTTTTTTTTTTTCGAATTTATAATGAAAGAAGTTGGGAAGAAGTTGTTAATAATAGATTACCTAAAGAAATAGGTAAAAGAAATTTCCATCCAAGATTTAATAATTGGTCCATTCTCAATCTAGGTAAAGTCCATCGTGTTGTAATAGAAATGAACAAGACCAAAAAAGTTTTAGCTAATGTAATGAAAATATCAAGTGTCGTTCCAAAGACTCCATCTACTTTATTTATTTCAAAAAACTCAGATATGTATGGAATAGAGAAATTCCAACCACCCAAGTAAAGAATGGTTACAAATAATGAAGAGATTAATAGATTTAGATAAGACGCAACATAAAATAAACCAAATTTAATCCCGGAATATTCGGTTTGATAACCTGCTACTAATTCTTCTTCTGCTTCTGGTAAATCAAAAGGCAATCTCTCGCATTCTGCTAGAGAAGAAATTATAAAAACAATAAATCCTATAGGTTGACGCCATAAATTCCATCCCCAAAAACCATATTTTGACTGTGCCTCAACTATATCAACTGTACTTGAACTGTTAGATAATTATAGTCGATAATAAGATCACTCTCATCATCGCTATTACAGAACCGTACATGAGATTTTCACCTCATACGGCTCCTCAGAGGCCATAAATAAATCTAAGGATTAATTCGATATTCTTTGTTTGTAGAATAAAAAAGTGAAAATTAATCGAAAAACCCTGAATTAAACCAATGAAATTCTGTCTGCTATACTATAGTGCTTCGGAATTGATCTCATCCTTTACTTTAACTTTGAAGAATTTTAATTTTTTTTATTGAGCAATAATTTAATCCTTGAATAAAATACTCTTTTTTTATCAATATCATTAAAAATTTCACCTTAAGTCTTTTTTTTTTCGTCCCTCTTATTTCTTCTATTTAGGCTTGAAATAAAAAAGTAAAGGATTATTTCGTTCTTGATAGTCATTTATTTAATCGGTGGATAGGAGCATACTCTGGATCGGAATTTTTGGGAGTACTACTTGATCATTTCTACCAATTTAAAGCCTCAATTAGGATTTCTTTTATGTAAAAATATTTCTTTGGATAACTTACATAATCTCTATTACAAATCCTTTGTGTACTTTGGTGTTCCTAATCATCCACTCTTTTTTTTTTTAATCTCTATGAGAATTGATGTCATATATCATAATACATATGACAAAAGAGAGTTAAAACTTCATAGAATTGTTTTTCAACCCGCTTCAAGTTAATTAGCCTTGGGGTTGATTGCTTATGTTTATTTTCGTTTAACCCTTGTACATAGGTAATGAGATTCCATTTTTTTACTGCAAATTTCGAAGCTGTTTTCTTTCACTCCTCTAACTATCTGGTTTAGTTTATCAACCCGATCAATGAATAAAAAATGGATACTATTCAATCCATTTTTTTATTCTTAGAAACCTAAAAAGAAATGGTTGAAGGTGAATAATCCTGTTTATACGAATCACACGTAGAGATATTGATAATACACATAGAGTTAATGGTATTTCATAACTAATTGATTGGGCAGCAGCCCGTAGACCACCTAAAAAGGAATATTTATTATTTGATCCATATCCGGACATAAGAAGTCCAATGGGAGCAATACTTGAAATAGCGATCCATAAAAAAACACCAATACTGAGATCGGCTAGAACAAGGCGAGAACCAAAAGGAATTACTGAATAACTTAGTAGAATTGATATGACTGCTATAGAAGGTCCTATACTAAATAAATGTGTATCCCCTCTAGATGGAAGAAGATTCTCTTTAAAAAGTAATTTTGTTCCGTCTGCTAGAGCTTGAAGAATTCCTAAAGGACCAGCATATTCAGGTCCAATACGTTGTTGTATACCCGCGGATATTTCTCTCTCTAACCACACAATTACTAGTACACCTATTGTGATTCCCAATACGAGAATCAAAATCGGGAAAAGCATCGATATAGCCCCATAAACCTCTTTTAAGGATTCTAGTCTGGAAAAAGAATTGATAGCTTGTACTTCGGCGTCGGTTATATCAATTATCATTTTAACGATCAACTTCTCCCATAATGATATCTATGCTACCTAGTATTGTCATAATATCAGCCAATTTCATTTTTTTAACTAATTGAGGAAGAATTTGCAAATTGATAAAACCTGGGGGGCGAATTTTCCATCTCCAAGGAAAAACGCTCTGATCTCCTATCAAAAAGATTCCTAATTCTCCCTTTGGAGCTTCGACTCTCGCATAAAGTTCTTGTTTCGACAATTCAAAAGCAGGAGATGGTTTTTTACTAATGAATCGATATTCAAAATCATTCCATTCAGGATATTTTATCCGATTAAAGCGTCGAATTTCTAAATTCTCATAGGGACCTCCTGGAATTCCTTCTAGAGCTTGTTGAATAATTTTTACCGATTCTGCCATTTCACCGATTCGTATTAAATAACGAGCTAATGAATCTCCTTCTTTTTGCCATTGAACTTCCCAATCAAACTCATCATAACACTCATAATGATCAACTTTACGAAGATCCCATCGTATTCCGGAAGCTCGTAGCATCGGTCCTGATAATCCCCAATTTACTGCCTCTTCTCCTCCAATAATGCCTACATTCTCAACTCGTTCTAAAAAAATAGGATTTCGCGTAATAAGTTTTTGGTATTCAGCAAGCCCTGTTAAAAAATAATCACAAAAATCTAAACATTTATCTATCCATCCATAAGGTAGATCGGCAGCTACTCCTCCAATACGAAAATAATTATGCATCATTCTCATACCGGTGGCAGCTTCAAATAAATCATATATCAATTCTCTTTCTCTGAAAATATAGAAAAAAGGGGTCTGCGCGCCAATATCTGCCATAAAAGGGCCGAGCCATAACAAATGAGAAGCTATACGACTTAACTCCAACATAATTATTCTGATATAGCTAGCTCTTTTAGGTACTTGAATATTTCCTAATTTTTCGGGTCCATTTACAGTTATTGCTTCTGTGAACATAGTAGCTAAATAATCCCAGCGTGTTACATAAGGTAAATATTGTATAATTGTCCGGTTTTCCGCAATTTTTTCCATACCTCTGTGTAAATAACCGACTATTGGTTCGCAGTCAATAACATCTTCACCGTCTAAAGTAACGATGAGTCGGAGAACCCCATGCATTGATGGATGGTGAGGACCCATATTGACTATCATGAGGTCTTTTCTGGTAATTGGTACAGTCATAGGTTTTTCCCCAATTTATTCTTTCACGAATTCATTTTTCAATGAATTGCTGAAAACAAGAAGAAGTTCATCAAAATTCAAGATCTAATAAATCAAATAATTCAAAAAAACTCGTAAAATTAACGTGTTTTTAGTTCTCGAATGTTCAATCGACTGATTAATTCTTTATAACGTATTCCATTTTTCTTTGACAAATAAGCCAGTACTCGTTGACGTTTTCCCAGAATTTTTCGTAAACCTCTCTGAGATGAATAGTCTTTTTTGTGTAATTCCAAATGGGAAGTAAGTCGTCGTATCTTATTGGTAAAACAGAATACTTGAAATTCAACAGATCCCTTGTTTTCTTCGTTTTTTTCATACGAAATAACAGATATGAATGAAGTTTTTTTCATAAATTTTTAATCTTCCTTATGTTTTTTTAGTTTTAGCAAATATGGAATTTTACTGATCAGTAATAATAATGCAAGCTATTTGAATTTGGTATACTCGTTTTATAATTGATTCATTTTATAAAAGAAACTTAGTAAAGAAAATTCTGTTGATTCATTTCTGAATCTAATTAATACGTTATTGAATTCGTATCATATATCAAAATTGAACATATGCCTTGTCGTACGTTCAATTTTGATACAGGATAAGAAATCCCTAAGACAAATATATCATAAATGAATTTTTAAGTTTGGATACATATGCAGTCTTAATATACTAAAGCGACTCCCATTATTAGTATCAAACCAATAACGATTCATACAAGCTAAATCTTCTAATCGATAATTGGGCCAAAGAAAAAATTTAAATTTTCTAAATGTAAGTGTATTTTTATCTTGATCCAGATTTTTTTTTTCATCAAAAAATTCACTATAGTTTTTTACCCGATTTCCTATTTGTTTTGTATTTACAACATTATTATTCCTTGAATGCAAACAAATTAGAATTCTCAATTCTCTACAACGTCTAGGCGATAAAATATTTTCAGGAGCAAGTAAATCCCAATTTTTTTTATCAAGATTTTCAGTATATATTTTTTGATTATTTTGGTGTTTACTCTTATGAACCAAAGAAATACCTATGGTTTGGTATAAAATAAATAGTTCATTATCTTTTACAGACAGACGAATCGGTTCAACAATCAATATTCCCTTTTTTAGCAAGTCTCTAAGAGTTAAATCTTTTTTTGGAAGCATTATGTCCATACTCAGTTCTTTTCGTTCTAAAGAGGATATAGTAATTTCTGTCGGATTTATCAATCTAAGCTGAAGACAATATACTTTGATATTATTGATCAGTTTTTGATTCAAAGACTCACCCCATCTCAATTGAAAAAGCAAATATTTTTTCAGTAAGAAATCGAGTCCTATTAGTTTAGTACTCTTGGGTTTTTGTCTTTTTCTAGGTATTGTCATATCTGAGCCTATAGAATTTTCTTCAATATCTTTTTGTCGATTTGAGAGAATAGATTCAGATTCATTTTGGACATTTGATTCAGGATCCAGTGAAATTACTATGATATCGTTTTCGTCTTGATTCCCATTCTTTAATTCAAATGCATTTTTTTCATTTGATGATATAAAAGTATTCGTTTTTTTCTTTCTATTGATGTTTTGATTTTCACTCAAATTTTCACTTATATTAGAATTTGAAAAAAGAAAATCTATTGGTATAACCCAAGGTTTCATTTTATATTCATTATAAAATAAGAAAAATTCGGAGAAAAACCAAGATTCAAACTTTGAGATGGGACGGCTTAGTATTTCTTCATTCATCCCCATCCAATCAAAAAGTTTTTTTTTTTGATGGGATCGATTGATTTCTTGATAAATTGTGTGATAAGAAAGATCTTTTTTATCAATTGTATCAACAAGTTGATAATTCTTAGATTCAGTTTTAGTATTTTCATTCATGCTAGTACTGATATTGACCCAGTCCTCAATGTCGATTTTTTTTCTAAGACAAAAATGGATAATTTTCAAATCCAAATATTTTCTATCTGTATTTTTCTCTATATCCATAATATTTTTTATTTCTAAATAATTACTGATAGGAATATTCCACCACATGCCAATTAATTTGTCTTTATTTATGTTGTAATTATCAATATAAAAAAAATCTTGGTTTTTATTTACTTCAACTGGTATCCCATAATTGCATCTATATGAATCGTTCATATCTTCATAATAAAAAAATTTAGATGATAAAACATCATATCTATAATTCTTTGTAAAATGAAATTTTGGATCTGGCAATAAATCCGTTTCCGAATTATTTATATTTTTGTAATTAATTAATTGTTTTTTTTGATATAAATTCCTTTTGTTTTGTTGTAAATTTTGATTTTCAACAAAACAATGTTCAGTCACTGTATTTCGCCATTTTTGAGGGAATAATCGAGACCATTTTAGCTGGGGTAAATCATAGTGATAATTACTTTTTGATTTTAACCAGTTTTTCCATTGATTGATTCCCGAATTCGGAATTTTTTGAGTCTGTAGCTGGGAATGAGTTATTCCTTGGGTTACAAAATCTTTTTTGATTTCATTTTTAAGAAATAAAGATATTCCAGGATACTGAAGGACAGATTTTAAGTTAAAAATCTGGGCTTGATATAATTGGTAAAATACGTGGGCTTGTGAAAAAAAAGAAAAGTCTGAAAAAATCTTCGAATTCTTATTAATATTACTATTATTAGAATTAAGAAAAGGTAAAAATTCTTTTTTTATAGTCGAAATAAACTTAAGTATATTGATATTTGTCTTATCAATCTTTTCATCATTTGTTTCTCTATTCGAAATGGATTTATCAATCCAATTTTTTGTTGATTTAAGAAAAAGTTGTGTATTAATTCTAGTAAGATTAATGATATATAGAAATATATCTATGTATATCTTTTCCCTAAAAAATTTCAAAATATAATTTGATTTACAGATTAATCGAGCATTTTTTCTTTTTAATATTTGACCAATATTTTGGGGTGATTCGAATCTTTTAGTAACCGAATCTATTTTGGTCGGACTACTGTTTATTTTTATATTGTCTTTTGCAATTTTTTCGATTTGATTTTTAATTATCTTTGTTCTATTAGCCAAATCTTTTATTTTTTTTTCTGTCACTGAAGAATTTGTCCAATTCAGGAATCGGGTTTGGATGGATGATTCATGAATCATATCATTATTGATTATCGAATTTTTTTTGTTTTTTCTTTTACTAGATTCTTCTCTCGATACAATTACTAGAGTTGGATTTATGGTTGGTATTTTTTTTTTTTTTTTAAAAAATAGAATGATTTCCATAATCCAATTTGTTGGTTCATTCGATGATTTTAGAAAAAATTCTATTTTTTCTTTGATAATTTTTAGAACTTCAAAGCGGTTTTTTCTAAATTTTCGAATTTTTTTGTTGAGTTGTTTAAAAATAGGTTGAAAAAAAGGAGGGTGTTTTCGGGAAGGACCAAAAAGAATGTCAGTTTCCGTTCCACAAACTGTTAAAAAAGAAAAATTTTCATTTTCTTCTTTTTCTTTTATTAAATCTTGATAAGAAGATCGTATCATAGATTTATGCCAAGGTTTTAGACAGAAAGGATATAATATCTTTATCTGAATACCATCTGTTAACCAATTTTTAGGAAATTCGGTTTCGGATAATTGAACACCGTTATAGGTACATTTAACATGCATTTCGTTCTTCCAATCATTGAAATCTTCAGTCCATTCAGGAGGTTGGAATAATAATATACGGCCACTATTTTTGGCTATTATCAATAAAGGTAATAAAATATATTTTCTAAGAATTGATTGAGTTATTAACATTAAACCCCTGATTATTTGAGCAAATGGAATGGTATCCCAGGCTTCGGCTATGTCTATTCGTGTTTGTTCTTTTCTTTTTTCTTCCTCTATTTTGTTCTTTATCCTTTTAGTCTTTTCTTCGAATTCTTCGTTTTTATAATCAGAACTTTGAAATTCTGAGTTTTTTCCCATCCAATTTTTTAAAATCCGTTTAATTAATCGGGAAAAATTAACAATATAAGATTTATCTATTCTGTCTAAAAAAAGTGGGGAATGTATATTTGCTTGAAAGAATTTCCAAATAACTATTTTACGTCTTTGAACACGCATGGAACCTTTGATTATATCTCGACGAAAATCGGATTGTTGTGAATAACGTATCAAAGCTATTTCGCCCGGTTGCTCCGACTTATCGACAGTATTAGGAGAGGGATTATCAGTATTCTCTTGCTTATCGGTATAAATCACGACACGTTTAGCTTTTCTTGAGCGAATTTGATGCTCTACCAATATGTTTTTTTCCATTTGTTTTTTAAATTGTTCTAAATCATTGATTAATTTGTATGACCAACGAGAAACTTCTTTACTTATTTCTTTTATTCCAATATCTTTTTTTGGAATTGTTTGAGTAAAAGAATCTGTTATCATTGTAGCAACTAATAATTTTAAAAATATTTCTTGATTTTCGGAACCAATTTGTTCTTGCTTTGAAAGTAAAAAAATATTTTTGTCATTGAATGAAAATTCTCCTTGATTCATTAGTGAATCTTTTTCTTTTATTATACCACGATCGGATCCATTTAATAAGGGATCGTGTGTTTCTGGCAAATATTCGTTTTTAGTTTTATCGTTACATAATTGAGTTTTTTTATCGAGTACATCTATATAAAAAACACCTTTATCTAGAATTGTAATTCTATTAACAAATTCATTGCTTAAGTTGTTTCGTTTTTTTTTATTCATAGAAATCCAATAATTATATAGTTCATCATCCAAATTGGATTTCTTTGGTGTAGGCAAAGAAATATTTCTTTGTATCAGTTCCCAGAAAATTGAAAAACTGGGTGGATATGTAAAAGAAATTCTTTGTTTTCCATCATTTTGACATGGATAAAAAAAATATTGTGACATTTCATTTCTTACCGCCTTTTCAAATCGATTGTTTTTTATATATCGTGTTGGACGATTCCAACGTTTATAGTCGAAAAGAAGAACAAGAGGGTGTTTTTCAAACCATAAAGTTTTTTTCTTGTCTTCAAGTTTTTCTAAATTGTTTTGTTCATCATCCGAATGATCATTTTCATATTGTTCAGCATTGTATCCAGGATCTGAATTTTTTTTATTCCCGGAATAAGAAGTTGAGCTATTTTGATAGGATGCTTCTTCTAAGTACAAGTGGAATTCATCCTTTGTTTTGTCCTTTCCATTCACTCGGATCTTTTCCGTTTCATCGATTTTGTCCGGATCCTCCTTTTCTTCCGAAAAAAGGGAAGGAGAAGGATCTTCTTCGATGTATCCCTCTTCTTGCTGTTTAGTCTCCTCCGTTTCGGAAGTTTTTTCTATTTCTACATCTGTTTCTTCCTCACTTTCTTTCGTTTCTGGGGTTTCTTTCAGTTTCTTAGTAAAAATAGGTGACGGCATTCTGCCTAAATAGTAGACACAGCTAATAAATAAGAGAATACTAAAGATTCGAGCTATAGAATTTCTCAATTCTGACAGAAGGTACTTATTAGATCTAATAGAATGATTTTGCTGTATCCAGACTAATACCAATTCAGCCCCTTTCATGAATAAAATGTGACCCATTAACCAACCAAAAAAACTACTTGTTACAAATAACATCTTGTTGTTGCATCGAAACATATAAATGTTGACTAATCTGGCTAACATTGCACTTGGTAAAATAAAATAGTTGAATAATTGAAAAATGAGATTATTCAGGAATACACATGGAATGCTGAGATTACGCATTGAATTTCTGCTAGTCGATTCATAATCAAAAAAGTGTTTGTGATTGTTCCAGAAGAATTGAAACAAAAGATAGGGTAGAGCTAGGACAGTTATTGTATGAGGTCTACCCAATGCTAGATACAGAGGCGTATAATAGATCGATATGAACATTATGAGCTGTCCCATAATAAAACCAGTTGTTGCTGCTACCCTTTT